TCATAGTGATTATTTATCAAAGAATAACTCTGGTTATCAAATGATTGAACAACCAGGAGTAATTTACTTACGATACTTAGTTGACATTCATAAAAAGTATCTAATGATTTATGAGTTCAATACATCCTGTTTAGCAGAAAGACAGATATTCCTTGCTAATTATCAGACAATTACTTATTCACAAACCCTTTGGGGGGCTAATAGTTTTCATTTCCCATCTCATGGAAAACCCTTTTCGCTCCGCTTAGCCCTACCCCCCCCTAGGGGTATTTTAGTGATAGGTTCTATAGGAACTGGACGATCCTATTTGGTCAAATACCTAGCGACAAACTCCTATGTTCCTTTCATTACAGTATTTCTGAACAAGTTCCTGGATAACAAGCCTAAGGGTTTTCTTATTGATGATAGTGACGATAGTGACGATATTGATGATAGTGACGATAGTGACCGTGACCTTGATATGGAGCTGGAGCTTCTAACTATGATGAATACGCTAACTATGGATATGATGCCGGAAATAGACCGATTTTATATCACCTTTCAATTCGAATTAGCAAAAGCAATGTCTCCTTGCATAATATGGATTCCAAACATTCATGATCTGGATGTGAATGAGTCGAATTACTTGTCCCTCGGTCTTTTAGTGAACTATCTCTCCAGGGATTATGAAAGATGTTCCACTAGAAATCTTCTTGTTATTGCTTCGAGTCATATTCCCCAAAAAGTAGATCCATCTCTAATGGCTCCGAATAAATTAAATACATGCATTAAGATACGAAGACTTCTTATTCCACAACAACGAAAACACTTTTTCACTCTTTCATATACTAGGGGATTTCACTTGGAAAAGAAAATGTTTCATACTAATGGATTCGGGTCCACAACGATGGGTTCCAATGTACGAGATCTTGTAGCACTTACCAATGAAGCCCTATCGATTAGTATTATACAAAAAAAATCCATTATAGACACTAATATAATTAGATCTGTTCTTCATAGACAAATTTGGGATTTGCGATCTCAGGTAAGATCGGTTCAGGATCATGGGATCCTTTTCTACCAGATAGGAAGGGCTGTTTCACAAAACGTACTTCTAAGTAATTGCCCCATAGATCCTATATCTATCTATATGAAGAAGAAATCATGTAACGGAGGGGATTCTTATTTGTACAAATGGTACTTCGAACTTGGAACGAGTATGAAGAAATTAACGATACTTCTTTATCTTTTGAGTTGTTCTGCCGGATTGATCGCTCAAGACCTTTGGTCTCTACCCGTACCTGATGAAAAAAATGGGATCACTTCTTATGGACTCGTTGAGAATAATTCTGATCTAGTTCATGGCCTATTAGAAGTAGAAGGCGCTCTGGTGGGATCCTCGCGGACAGAAAAAGATTGTGGTCAGTTTGATAATGATCGAGTGACATTGCTTCTTCGGTCCGAACCAAGGAATCCCTTCAATATGATTCAAAATGGATCTTATTCTATCGTTGATCAGAGATTTCTCTATGAAAAATATGAATCGGAGTTTGAAGAAGGGGGGGGAGTCCTTGACCCGCAACAGATAGAGGAGGATTTTTTCAATCACATAGTTTGGGCTCCTAGAATATGGCGCTCTTGGGGCTTTCTATTTGATTGTATTGAAAGGCCCAATGAATTGGGATTTCCCTATTGGGCCAGGTCATTTTGGGACAAGCGGATCATTTATGATGAAGAGGATGAGCTTCAAGAGAATGATTCAGAGTTCTTGCAGGGTGGAACCATGCAGTACCAGACACGAGATAGATCTTCCAAAGAACAAGGTTTTTTTCGAATAAGCCAATTCATTTGGGACCCTGCGGATCCACTCTTTTTCCTATTCAAAGATCAGCCTTTTGTCTCTGTGTTTTCACATCAACAATTCTTTGCAGATGAAGAGATGTTAAGGGGACTTCTTACTTCCCAAACAGATCTTCCTACATCTATATATAAACACTGGTTTATCAAGAATACGCAAGAAAAGCATTTTGAATTGTTGATTCATTGCCAGAGATGGCTTAGAACCAATAGTTCATTATCTAATGGATTTTTCCGTTCTAATACTCTATTTGAAAGTTATCAATATTTATCAAATCTGTTCCTATCTAACGAAACGCTATTGGATCAAATGACAAAGACATTGTTGAGAAAAAGATGGCTTTTCCCAGATGAGATGGTTGTTGCTATCTGTTCCAATAACGAATCATTGGTTTAATTGAATAACTAAAAAAATAGATAGACCTTTCTTTCTCTTTGCCTCAGGTCGATGGATCTTCTCAATTGAAAGATCCCCTATATCGATAATACACATTCCAGTTGACCTAGCCTAATTCTAATTATTTTGTTCCGAAGCAAAGAGATCCACAGGGCAGTTTGTCCTATTCAGATATTCACAACCAAGAAGTATTGAATTCTCTTTCTTTTCGGATAGGCCCTGAAGGGAGAAGGAAGGTTGGAATGCCAACAGGCGTCTATTATTGAA